TAAGGTTTACAAGTCGTTTTCAGATGTAATTGAGGGTAAAGAGGGAAGATTTCGCGAGACTCTGCTTGGCAAACGGGTTGATTATTCGGGGCGTTCTGTCATTGTCGTAGGTCCCTCACTTTCATTACATCGATGTGGATTGCCCCGCGAAATAGCAATAGAGCTTTTTCAGACATTTGTAATTCGTGGTCTAATTAAAAAACATTTTGCTTCAAACATAGGAGTTGCTAAGAGTAAAATTCGGGAAAAAGAACCAATTGTATGGCAAATACTTCAAGAGGTTATGCAGGGGCATCCCGTATTGCTGAATAGAGCGCCTACTCTGCATAGATTAGGCATACAAGCATTCCAACCCATTTTAGTGGAAGGACATGCTATTTGTTTACATCCATTAGTTTGTAAGGGATTCAATGCGGACTTTGATGGGGATCAAATGGCTGTTCATGTGCCTTTATCTTTGGAGGCTCAAGCAGAAGCTCGTTTACTTATGTTTTCCCATATGAATCTCTTATCTCCGGCTATTGGTGATCCCATTTCCGTACCAACTCAAGATATGCTTATTGGGCTTTACGTATTAACGAGCGGAAATCGTGGAGGTATTTGTGCAAACAGGTATAATTCGTGTAATCGGAGAAATTCTAAAAATGAAAGAATTGACGATAATAACTATAAGTATACAAAAGAAAAAGAACCTTTTTTTTCTAATTCCTATGATGCAATTGGAGCTTATCGACAGAAAAGAATCAATTTCGATAGTCCTTTGTGGCTTCAGTGGCGACTAGATCAATGCGTTATTTCTTCAAGAGAAGTTCCTATCGAAGTTCACTACGAATCTTTGGGTACCTATCATGAGATTTATGGGCACTATCTAGTAGTAAGAAGTATAAAAAAAGAAATTCGTTGTATATACATTCGAACCACTGTTGGTCATATTTCTTTTTATCGAGAAATCGAAGAAGCTATACAAGGCTTTTGCAAAGCCTATTCATATAGTATCTAATCATATAGATCGTATCTAAGTAAACTAAGCTAAGTAAATTTATGATACCGGTGTGAATTCGGGTTTCTCCGGGATCATAGTTCTTAAATTTCTACACGAATCAAGATGAAGAAAAGGAAGTTTTCCAATCATTGACTCAAACCCATTGTCGAATCGAACCCCACTAAGCGGAATATGGAGGTACTTATGGCAGAACGGGCCAATCTAGTCTTTCACAATAAAGTGATAGACGGAACTGCCATTAAACGACTTATTAGCAGATTAATAGATCACTTCGGAATGGCATATACATCACATATCCTGGATCAAGTCAAAACTCTGGGGTTCCGGCAAGCTACTGCCACATCCATTTCATTAGGAATTGATGATCTTTTAACAATACCTTCTAAGGGATGGCTAGTACAAGATGCTGAACAACAAAGTTTTATTTTGGAAAAACACCATCATTATGGGAATGTGCATGCGGTAGAAAAATTACGCCAATCCATTGAGATATGGTATGCTACAAGTGAATATTTGCGACAAGAAATGAATCCTAATTTTAGGATGACTGACCCTTTTAATCCAGTCCATATAATGTCTTTCTCGGGAGCTAGAGGAAATGCATCTCAAGTACACCAATTAGTAGGTATGAGAGGATTAATGTCGGATCCACAAGGACAAATGATTGATTTACCCATTCAAAGCAATTTACGTGAAGGACTGTCTTTAACAGAATATATCATTTCTTGTTACGGAGCCCGCAAAGGAGTTGTGGATACTGCTGTACGAACATCAGATGCTGGATATCTTACACGCAGACTTGTTGAAGTGGTTCAACACATTGTTGTACGTAGAACGGATTGTGGCACCATTCGAGGGATTTCTGTGAGTCCTCGGGATGGGATGATGCCGGAAAGAATTTTGATACAAGCATTAATTGGTCGTGTATTAGCAGACGATATATATATAGGTTCACGATGCATTGCCATTCGAAATCAAGATATTGGGATTGGACTTGTCAATCGATTCATAACCTTTCAAACACAACCAATATCTATTCGAACCCCCTTTACTTGTAGGAGTACATCTTGGATCTGCCGATTGTGTTATGGCCGGAGTCCTACTCATGGCGACCTGGTGGAACTGGGAGAAGCTGTAGGTATTATTGCGGGTCAATCTATTGGAGAACCGGGCACTCAACTAACACTAAGAACTTTTCATACTGGTGGAGTATTCACAGGGGGTACTGCAGAACATGTGCGAGCCCCCTCTAATGGAAAAATCAACTTCAACGAGGATTTGGTTCATCCTACACGTACACGTCATGGGCACCCTGCTTTTCTATGTTCTATGGACTTGTATGTAACTATTGAAAGTGAAAATATTATACATAACGTGACTATTCCACCCAAAAGTTTTCTATTAGTTCAAAACGATCAATATGTAGAATCAGAACAAGTGATTGCTGAGATTCGCGCGGGAACATATACTTTGAATTTTAAAGAGAGGGTTCGAAAACATATTTATTCTGACTCAGAGGGAGAGATGCATTGGAGTACCGATGTGTACCATGCACCCGAATTTACATATAGTAATGTCCATATCTTACCAAAAACAAGTCATTTATGGATATTAAATGGAGGGTCGTGCAGATCCGGTGCAATCTCTTTTTCACTCCACAAGGATCAAGATCAAATGAACATTCATTCTCTTTCTGCCGGAGGAAGATATATTTCTAACCTTGTAGTAAATAATGATCAAGTTCAAGTAAGACACAAATTCTTTAGTTCAAATCCTTCTGAAAAAAAAAAAAAAAGCGGGATTCCTGATTATTCAGGACTTAATCGAATCCTCTGTACGGGTCATTTTAATTTTATATATCCTGCTATTCTCCACGAGAATTCGGATTTATTGGCAAAGAGGCGAAGAAATAGATTAATCATTCCATTCCAATCGATTCAAGAAGGAGACAAAGAGCTAATGCCCCCTTCCGGTATCTCGATTGAAATACCTCTCAATGGCATTTTTCGTAGAAATAGTATTCTTGCTTATTTCGATGATCCCCAATACAGAAAAAAGAGTTCAGGAATTACTAAATATAGGACTATAGGAGTTCATTCCATTTTCAAAAAAGAGGATTTAATTGAGTATCGAGGAGTCAAAGAATTGAAGCCAAAATACCAAATGAAAGTAGATCGATTTTTTTTCATTCCCGAGGAAGTGCATATTTTACCTGAATCTTCTTCCATAATGGTACGGAACAATAGTATCATTGGAGTAGATACACCAATCACTGTCAATATAAGAAGTCGAGTAGGCGGATTGGTTCGAGTAGAGAAGAAAAAAAAAAGGATTGAATTAAAAATATTTTCTGGGGATATCTATTTTCCTGCAGAGACGGATAAGATATCCCGACACAGCGGCATCTTGATACCACTCGGAGCGGTAAAAAAAAAAAATTCTACGGAATCCAAAAAATTTAAAAATTGGATCTATGTCCAATGGATCACACCGACCAAGAAAAAGTATTTTGTTTTAGTTCGACCCGTAATTATATATGAAATAGCGGATGGTATAAATTTAGTAAAACTTTTCCCACAGGATCTGTTGCAGGAAAGGGATAATCTGGAACTTCAAGTTGTCAATTATATTCTTTATGGAAATGGAAAACCAATTCAGGGAATTTCTGACACAAGCATTCAATTAGTTCGGACTTGTTTAGTCTTGAATTGGGATCGAGACAAAAGAATTTCTTCTATTGAAGAGACCCGCGCTTCTTTTGTTGAAGTAAGTACAAATGGTTTGATTCGAGATTTTCTAAGAATTGACTTAGTGAAATCCCATATTTCATATATCAGAAAAAGGAATGATCTCTCCGGTTCAAGATTGATCGCTGATAATGAGTCAGATCGCACTAATATCAATCCATTTTATTCTATTTATTCCAAGGCAAAGATTCAACAACCACTTAGCCAAAATCCCGGAACTATTCGTATGTTGTTGAATAGAAATAAGGAATGCCAATCTTTAATAATTTTGTCATCGGATCATTGTTTTCAAATGGTCCCATTCAACGATGTAAAATATCACAATGTGATAAAAGAATCAATTAAAAGAGATCCTCTAATTCCAATTAGGAATTCGTTAGGCCCTTTAGGAACAGCCCTTCAAGTTGCAAAGTTTTATTCATTTTACCGTTTAATAACTCATAATCAGATCTCGATAACTAAATATTTGCAACTTTACAATTTAAAGGAAACTTTTCAAGTATTTAAATATTATTTAATGGGCGAAAACGGGATAATTTATAAGCCTGATCTATGCAGTAACATCGTTTTGAATCCATTCCATTTTAATTGGCATGTTCTCTATCATAATTATCATCATAAGTCTTGTGAAAAAACATGTACAATAATTAACCTTGGGCAATTTCTTTGTGAAAATGTATGTATAGCTAAAAACGAACCACACCTAAAATCGGGTCAAGTTCTAATTGTTCAAATGGATTCTGTAGTAATAAGATCGGCTAACCCTTATTTGGCGACTCCAGGAGCAACTGTTCATGGCCATTATGGAGAAATGCTTTATGAAGGAGATATATTACTTACATTTATATATGAAAAATCGAGATCTGGTGATATAACACAGGGTCTTCCAAAAGTGGAACAGGTATTAGAAGTGCGTTCGATTGATTCAATATCGATGAACCTAGAAAAGAGGGTTGAGGGTTGGAACGAGCGTATAACAAGAATTCTTGGCACCCCCTGGGGATTCTTGGTTGGTGCTAAGCTAATTATAGCGCAAAGTCGTATTTCTTTGGTTAATAAGATCCAAAAGGTTTATCGATCCCAGGGGGTGCAGATCCATAATAGACATATAGAAATTATTGTGCGTCAAATAACATCAAAAGTATTGGTTTCAGAAGATGGAATGTCTAATGTTTTTTCACCCGGTGAACTAATTGGATTGTTGCGAGCTGAACGAACGGGACGTGCTTTGGAAGAAGCGATCTGTTATCGAGCCCTATTATTGGGAATAACGAAAACATCCCTGAATACTCAAAGTTTTATATCCGAAGCGAGTTTTCAAGAAACTGCTCGAGTTTTAGCAAAGGCCGCTCTCCGGGGTCGTATCGATTGGTTGAAAGGTCTGAAAGAGAACGTTGTTTTAGGAGGGACGATACCCGTTGGTACCGGATTCAAAAGATTAATGCATCGTTCAAGGCCAAGGCAACATAACAAGATTACTTTGAAAAAAAGGATTTTCGAGGGAGAAATGAGAGATATTTTGTTCAACCACAGAGAATTATTTGATTTTTTAATTTCAAAGAATTTTTGTGATATATCAGAGCAATCATTTCGAGGATTTAATCATTCCTAAGAGCGGATTCATCCTTTTCCTTTCAACGCGGTCATTTTATTTGGTAATAGTAATAAAGATAATAACGAATAGAAAAAAATGAATGGCCCGATCTGATTGTGTATCAACGGCCAATCTTCGGTAGAAGAGAAGGTTCCATCGGAACAATTATTTATTTCTATTTCAGGATACCTGATCTCTCTCTTTTTTTTTTTTTCAAAAAAAAAAAAAAAATTTGAAAAAAAAAAAGAGAGAGAGAGAAAGTGTGGGGATAAATGACAAAAAGATATTGGAACATAACTTTGGAAGAGATGATGGAAGCAGGAGTTCATTTTGGCCATGGTACTAGGAAATGGAATCCTAGAATGGCACCTTATATATCTGCAAAGCGTAAGGGTATTCATATTACAAATCTTACTAGAACTGCTCGTTTTTTATCAGAAGCTTGTGATTTAGTTTTTGATGCAGCAAGTAGTGGAAAACAATTCTTAATTGTTGGTACCAAAAATAAAGCAGCTGATTCAGTAGCGCGGGCTGCAATAAGAGCTCGGTGTCATTATGTTAATAAAAAATGGCTCGGTGGTATGTTAACGAATTGGTATACTACAGAAAAGAGACTTCATAAGTTCAGGGACTTGAGAGCGGAACAAAAGACGGGGAGACTCAACTGTCTTCCAAAAAGGGATGCCGCTATGGTGAAGAGACAACTATCTCGCTTGGAAAGATATCTGGGCGGCATTAAATATATGACGCGGTTACCCGATATTGTAATAATCGTTGATCAGCAAGAAGAATATACGGCTCTTCGAGAATGTATCACTTTGGGAATTCCAACGATTTGTTTAATCGATACAAATTCTGAACCTGATCTCGCGGATTTTTCGATTCCAGCTAATGATGATGCTATAGCTTCAATCCGATTAATTCTTACCAAATTAGTATTTGCAATTTGTGAGGGTCGTTCTAGCTATATACGAAATTCTTGATTAATAATAAGATAAATAAATTATTGGGTTTGGGGAACTCCATAGATTTATGGAATCGGTTACTATACTATTACTGAATCGCGCAAAAAAGAATAACCGCAGATATTATGTGATTAGTTGGTATTCAAAATATAAAATGGAAGTAGACAAGCCGAAAAAGAGATGGTTGAATCAAAATAATTCCTTTTAAAGTTGTATTTCTTTCAGAGGGCAATATGAATGTTCTATTATGTTCCATCAACACATTAAAAAGATTATACGATATATCGGCTGTGGAAGTAGGCCAACATCTCTATTGGCAAATAGGGGGGTTCCAAGTCCACGCCCAAGTACTTATTACTTCTTGGGTTGTTATTGCTATTTTATTAGTTTCAGCCATTCTAGCTGTTCGAAATCCACAAACCATTCCTACTGACGGTCAGAATTTCTTTGAATATGTCCTTGAATTCATTCGAGACGTGAGCAAAACTCAGATTGGAGAAGAATATGGTCCGTGGGTTCCCTTTATTGGAACTATGTTTCTATTTATTTTTGTTTCTAATTGGTCAGGGGCTCTTTTGCCTTGGAAAATCATACAGTTACCTCATGGGGAGTTAGCTGCACCCACAAATGATATAAATACTACTGTTGCGTTAGCTTTACTTACGTCGGTAGCATATTTTTATGCGGGTCTTTCAAAAAAAGGATTAGGTTATTTTGGTAAATACATCCAACCAACTCCAATCCTTTTGCCGATTAACATCTTAGAAGATTTCACAAAACCCTTATCACTTAGTTTTCGACTTTTCGGAAATATATTAGCTGATGAATTAGTAGTTGTTGTTCTTGTTTCTTTAGTACCTTTAGTGGTTCCTATACCAGTCATGTTCCTTGGATTATTTACAAGCGGTATTCAAGCTCTTATTTTTGCAACTTTAGCTGCGGCTTATATAGGTGAATCCATGGAAGGCCATCATTGACTAGTTTTCAAAATAGTCTTTTTTTTTTAGCTTAGCCCACCGCAATGTATGTGCGGTTCAAAATAATCTACTTAAGGGAACGGAACAAAAATATAGAAAGAAATTAAAAAAAAAAAGGTTATCCAAAAAAAAAAAAAGATATAAATTAAATAAGGTCTAAATAAAATAAGTATACGATTTTGTCTAAAAGTAAAAAAGATTACCAGGGAGTTGTAAAAAAAAAATAGGAAAGAGATCCATCTAAAAGATCTTTTTCCTGTTTTTCCTAAAAAGACTCTTTCTTTGACCAATTTTGACTTCCCTCCAATAAATATTTTTTTTTTTATTTAGATTGTTTTGTTGTATTTTGTTTTGTTGATTCAATTAGAACATTCAATTTAAGATTAGATAAATATTTGATTATTTAGATTATTAGATTTAGATTAGATTTAGATTAGATTCTATTAGATTATATTTAGATATTTAGATTCTATAAAGAAATTAATAATTATTAATTAGTATTTAGTATTAGGATCCAAAATTTAGGATCCAAAATTTAGGATCCAAAATTAAAAATAATTTGAATAAGAATTTGTATGGTATTTTCGTTTACGACATGTGATTAAAAAGATGTTATATAGAACAGATTCTCCTTTCATTCAGTCATTCAATTCAACGATTGACCAAATTGGAATTGGAATAAATATAAATAATAAAATAAAATTACATGAACTTAGATCACTCAAATGCTGATATTTCTATGCAATAATAATAATTAGGTCTACTGAATTGATTTCGATTTATTTTATCCATATGGACTCGTCATAAATAAAAGGAAGAGAGGGCTTTAAAAAAAACGAGATTAAAAAAAATAGGGTACGAGTGGAGAGGTCAAACTAGGTGTATAGAATCTAATCGCTATAAGACAGCTCTTTGTTTTCTGGATGTTTCAAAAGAAATTCTCGAATCCGATTGAATCTAAGACTAGAATAATAGGTTTACGGTATGTAAAAAATACATGTATATGTGATATTAGATATTAACTAGTTATATATGAACTAAACATATATCTAAATTTGCCCTGCTACTTTAGCTTTAGATAGGGATTCAAAAATAGAAGTCCTTCCGTTTTATCTAGTATCTAGAGAATTGTGAATTGAATCTTGAATGACTAAAGAGATTAAATCAAGAAAAAGAACGAAGAATTCAAAGAATGGTTTGGAAATGTAAAGTACGATAAGAACAAAAGTTGTAGGGATTCACAAAAACTATATGGATATAAACTAAAAAAGAAATATCGAAGTCTTATAAATCTTATTTGAGTTCAATAAATGTTCTTTTTTTTTTTTTCAATTCAGAATTCTTAATTACTTCGACTGGATAAATCTTAATGATAGAATAATTAAGTCAGAATTTGTTGGTTGATTGTATCATTAACTATTTCTTTATTTTGGGTGCGAGGAACTTATCATGAATCCACTGATTTCTGCCGCTTCGGTTATTGCTGCTGGGTTGGCCGTCGGGCTTGCTTCTATTGGACCTGGGGTTGGTCAAGGTACTGCTGCAGGTCAAGCTGTAGAAGGGATCGCGAGACAACCCGAGGCAGAGGGAAAAATACGGGGTACTTTATTGCTTAGTCTGGCTTTTATGGAAGCTTTAACAATTTATGGGCTGGTTGTAGCATTAGCGCTTTTATTTGCGAATCCTTTTGTTTAATCCTAAAAATACAAATCGAAATATTTTTTTTGGTGAACTTGCTTTGCTGCTCTTGCTTTTTCGAATCCTATTAAGATTTTACTTCTACAATTATTTATTCGTTCGGATTCAAACAAGAACCCATGGGAAGGGCTGATTTGAGGGTGAGTAATTAGCATACTGACTCGCCTTCTTCCTTCCCCTTTTTTATTTAGTCCAATGAACCCCCTCTTTTTTTTTTAGAAAGTTTTTAAAAGTGTCGCAAAAAACTAGGTATTTGGCAATTGACATAAGACCTGGTATCTAATTCTAATAAGTATCATTTTCTTGTGGGAAATCTTCCAATTGACCAATTTCATTTAAATAAAATCATCATCAATATACAATATCTAAATATATTGATATTAATATATTGAAAATGAAAAAAAAAATGAAATAGTAAAAAAATTCAAATAGAATGAATATAGAAATCAAATTATAAATTATTATATATATTAGTATTAGATTTAGATTCTATTAATATTTAATATTATTTAATTTAATTAATTTTATATTAATAATAGATTAATGATAAAAAAGAAAAATCGATAAAAAATAGAAATCATAGAAAGATAATTAGTCTATCTATAAGAGGAGATGATATCATATGAAAAATCTAACCGATTCTTTCCTTTCTTTGGGTTACTGGCCATCCGCTGGGAGTTTCGGGTTTAATACCGATATTTTAGCAACAAATCCAATAAATCTAAGTGCAGTGCTTGGTGTATTGATCTTTTTTGGAAAGGGAGTGTGTGCGAGTTGTTTATTTCAAGAATAGGTTGGATCCAACCAACTGCACTTTTTTTTTTCGTTATAACTAGGAAAGGGTGTATGATCCCGCGAATTACTTCTGAATAAATTATGAATAAATTAAGAAATCATATTTAAGAACCATAGCATTTCGTGATTCATTGGTAAATCCACTTTGATTCTCCATCAACCAATAATCTGGGACCATTAACATGGTTAAAGCTAAGCAGTTTGAAGTCTAGACGCAGCGT